GGATCGTTTAACCGTAGCACGAGCAAGAAAAATTGAACGTTTTTTCTCCCAACCCTTTTTCGTAGCAGAAGTTTTTACGGGTTCTCCAGGAAAATATGTTGGTTTAGCAGAAACAATTAGAGGGTTTAAATTAATTCTTTCGGGGGAATTAGATGGTCTTCCTGAGCAGGCTTTTTATTTGGTAGGTAACATCGACGAAGCTACCGCGAAGGCTATGAACTTAGAAATGGAGAGCAAATCGAATAAATGACCTTAAATCTTTGTGTACTGACCCCTAATCGAATTGTTTGGGATTCCGAAGTGAAAGAAATCATTTTATCTACTAATAGTGGACAAATTGGCGTATTACCAAACCACGCTCCTATTGCTACAGCTGTAGATATCGGTATTTTAAGAATACGACTTAACAACCAATGGCTAACGATGGCTCTGATGGGTGGTTTTGCTCGAATAGGTAATAATGAGATCACTATTTTAGTAAATGATGCAGAGAAGGGTAGTGACATTGATCCCCAAGAAGCTCAACAAACTCTTGAAAAAGCAGAAACTAATTTGAAGAAAGCTGAAGGTAAGAGACAAACAATTGAGGCAAATCTAGCTCTCAGACGAGCTAGGACACGAGTAGAGGCTATCAATACAATTTCATAATTCGTTTGTGTACCCGACTAAGCAAAAGATATTTTGTTTCTAAGTTCTTTTGAACTGCCGATTGAAGACAATCAATATAGAATACAGTGAAATTCAATTCTGATGCAAATGTAAATTCATTTAAGAGATGAATATAAAAACTTATTAGATAGCAGAGTCAACGGTATCTAATAAGTTCTACCTACTATTGGATTTGAACCAATGACTCCTGCCGTATGAAAGCAATACTCTAACCACTGAGTTAAGTAGGTCATTTATTATGACAAAGAGAAACAAACGGGACCCAGCCCGTCGATGGATTATAAATAGAATATTATTTATAAGCAATATCAAAGCAATATCAATCAAAAAGATCAAAGAGCTTTGATGTTGGATCGTAGAATATTCATCTTGACAAGAAATTATCTAGATAATAAAATATGTATTACAAGCACAAGGGCTATAGCTCAGTTGGTAGAGCAACTCGTTTACACGTGCGCCAATGTTTTTCAGAGAAGTCCATCATGTAATCAAAAGATTTGATCTTTTTGAGAAATCAATGTCTTACTCCATGACTTTGAGGGAACAATAGCCTGACAAAGGGTTCGGTGCCTATTTAGTTATGCGCCAAATAAACCGGGCCTTTGATTTGATATATTGATAGGGTGAATATTCAGTTTATTCAATGCTAGGCAGAATGAGCACAAGGACTTCAAAACAATCTCTTTTCATCCTATGAGCTTTAAGGTGTATAAAGTTGCATATTTTATGCTTTAAGCAGAGCCGATAGAGACTCTATTTAACTTAGGTTGATCAAGGCCATAGCAGACCTACGTCAAGATAACCCTTCTTTGAAACACTTTGGCAGTGCTCCTAGATCAGTAATGAATCAAAGGGCATGGAGCCATCTCCTTAATCTTTTTTTTTAAATATGGCAGACTAGCTGATATTTCTATTAGTTAATGAAAGAGCCCAATGCAAAAAACTGCACGTTGGGTTTTTGAAACAGTTCGACTCATTTTGATAATAACAAGTTTGAGCTGGTTTACCGAGAAGGTCTACGGTTCGAGTCCGTATAGCCCTAAATGAAATAAAATGATACAAAAATTTTATAGTTGTTATTTCTGTATTCTTTAATATTGTTTGGAATTGTGGAGTGACTTGGTTTATCGGAAAAAATATCTATTTCTATAAGTTCGCTCACGGAGATTATTTACAGCAGAACAGAAAACTGAAAACAAAAACGCATGTCAATAGATCCAATCAGTAGTCTTATAATTTCGAATAAACAAACCCATTTTTCTTCATTAATCTTTGTATTGGTAGATTAATTACCTATGAATTTTCCTGTGCACAATCGCGGAATGGGTGATACTTTTTTGTATATCTACCCAATTTTGATGAATTTTGGGAGTCAAAATCCTAATATGAGCCTGCCAAAAAAAAAAAGAAAACCTAACCCAATTCCAATCGAATCTAATAGAAGTCAAATGGATCTAGGACCAACCAACTGTATTTGTGGACAAGCCGTAGTTTGAAAAAAAAAAAAATATATTTTATAAGTTTTTGTATAAACATTGTCAAATAGGCTTTTTGATTGGTATACCGTACCTAGTAAAACACAAAACAAGTAGGTTTCCCTTTTTGTATCCAATCAAAAAAGTGTACTATTCCATTTATTTCTATATAGATATACCAACACCAATATATTATAAACACTTAGATAGAAAACTAGGAATTTGACTCCCCATGATTATTTACTTCTCTTTTTTAGAGTAAGTATAACGGAAATAAGATTCCAGGCAATAAATCTTGAAATGAGACATGTACGATAGCAACCAAAGAAAACTCGATGGTTCGATTAAACCAAATT